AAATAGAGTCTTATTAATTGGGAGTTGCTCTTGAATTAAGTCTTTTTTATTTCAGGCAAATTCAAAATTGTTCGAGTCGTGTAATCGTTAATTATTGACATTGGTAAACGCCCTAAAGCAATTTGATTATAATTCAATTCGTGACGATCATATGTAGAAAGTTCATATTCTTCAGTCATTGATAAACAATTTGTTGGACAATACTCGACGCAATTACCACAAAATATACAGATTCCGAAATCAATACTGTAATTAAGCAATCGTTTTTTTCTAATATCCGTTTCCAATTTCCAATCTACAACAGGTAGATCTATAGGACATACACGAACACATACTTCACAAGCAATGCATTTATCAAATTCAAAGTGGATTCGGCCGCGGAAACGCTCCGATGTAATCAATTTTTCGTAGGGATATTGAATAGTTACAGGTAAACGACTCGCATGGGATAAGGTAATCATGAAACCTTGACCGATGTACCTTGCAGCTCGTACTGTTTGTTGACCATAATTCATGAACTCAGTTACCATAGAAAACATATCGTGAATATCTATAAAAATTTTTATGCTTGTTTTGTTTCTTTCTCTTGTTCTTGTTTGAGACAAGTCGTGAAGATAGAATATCATATTCTTTTACAGTGAAAGAAGTTGGGAAGAGGTTGTTAATAATAGATTGCCGAGAGATATAGGTAAAAGAAATTTCCACCCAAGATTTAAGAGTTGGTCCATTCTTAACCTTGGTAAAGTCCATCTTGTTGTGATAGCAATAAATAAGAACAAATAAGTTTTAGCTAATGTAATAAAGATACCAATTATTGTTCCAAAGACTCTACTCGCTTTATTTATTTCACAAAAAGAAGGAACGGCTATGTACGGAAGAGAAAGATTCCAACCCCCCAAGTAAAGAACCGTTACAAATAATGAAGAAACTAGTAAATTCAGATACGAAGCAACGTAAAATAAACCAAATTTTATACCTGAATATTCGGTTTGATAACCTGCTACCAATTCTTCTTCTGCTTCTGGTAAATCAAAAGGTAATCTTTCACACTCGGCTAAGGACGAAATTAGAAAAATGATAAACCCTATAGGTTGACGCCATAAATTCCACCCCCAAAAACCATATTTTGACTGCGCTTCAACTATATCAACTGTACTTGAACTGTTAGATAATTATAGTCGACGATAACATTACTGTTCGCGACGCTATTACAGAACCGTACATGAGATTGTCACCTCATACGGCTCCTCAAAGGTCACAAATAAATCTAAGACCTGTTTGCTTTTTTTATCTTGATATGTTTGTAGGATAGAATCCAAATCTATCGCAAGGTCCCCAATTAGACAATGGAATTCTGTCTGCTATATATTATTTTTATATTATTTTTTAACATAAAGTGCTTCTGAATTGATCTTATCTTTTAAAATTTTTTGTTGAGTAATAACTTAACCTTTAAATAAAAAGTTTTTTTGTAGAAATCTCAATAAATATTTCAACCTAACATTTTTGATTACGAAAAAAATGATACATTGCATTAGTTCACGAAACATTACAAGAATTCTATCTCTCTAAAAAAGACTTTTTTGTAGTGCAATTTAATTCTTTCGAGTTTCTTTTTTTGTTCCTATTCTCCTTTCTCAGAAAAAGGTACTTTAAACAAAGCAAAGTAAAGGATTACTTCGTTCTTGATAGTTATTTACTTAATCGGTGGATAGGAAAATACTCTGGATCGGAATCGTGGGGAGTACTCCTTCATAATTTCTACCAACATAAAGCCCCAATTAGAATCCCTTTTATGTTATGCAGTATGAACAGAAAAATCTTGTTTAATAACTTACATAATCTCTATTACGAATCCTTTGTGTACCTTGGTGTTCCTAACTATCCACTTTTTTTGGTCAAAAGGACCCCGCTCATTAGGGTAATACATAAATGTGTCTGTTAATAGCTAGTAAAATCCCTAGATAGTTGCTCCTTTTGAACCCGCTTCAAGTCATGATGACTAATCACTTAATCTTGGGGTAAATAGTATATAATGCTTATGTTTACTTTCACTTAACTCTTGTACATAGAAAACGAGACTTAATCTTTTTACTGCAAAGTAAGAAGCTGTTTTTTTCACTCATATAACTATCTGGTTTAGTTCATCAACCCCGAATGATGAATAAAAAATAAAAATGTATATTCAACTCATGAAATTTCCTTCCTAGAAAGAAAAGAATAGAGGAAATTTTATGTCTTAACGAATCACACGTAGAGATATTGATAACACACATAGAGTTAATGGTATTTCATAACTAATTGATTGAGCCGCAGCCCGTAAACCACCTAAAAAGGAATATTTATTATTTGATCCATAACCTGACATAAGAAGGCCCACTGGAGCAATACTTGAAACGGCAATCCATAAAAAAACACCAATACTGAAATCCGCTAGAACAAGGCGATATCCAAAAGGAATTACTAAATAACTTAGTAGAATTGATGTGACTGCTATGGATGGTCCGATACTGAATAAACGCGTATCTCCTCTTGATGGAAGAAGATTCTCTTTGAAAAGTAATTTTGTACCATCTGCTAAAGCTTGAAGAATTCCCAAGGGACCGGCGTATTCAGGGCCAATACGTTGTTGTATCCCCGCAGATATTTCTCTTTCTAACCAAACAATTACTAGTACACCGATTGTGATTCCTAATACAGGAGTAAAAATAGGGACAAGCATCCATATGATCTCATATACCTCTTTTAAGGATTCCAATCTAAAAAAAGAATTGATAGCTTGTACTTCTGTTGTATCTATTATCATTTTAACGATCAACTTCTCCCATAATGATATCTATGCTACCGAGTATTGTCATAATATCAGCCAATTTCATTCTTTTAACTAATTGAGGAAGGATTTGCAAATTGATAAAACCGGGTGGTCGGATTTTCCATCTCCAAGGAAAAACACCCTTATCTCCTATCAGAAAAATTCCTAATTCTCCTTTTGGGGCTTCGACTCTCACATAAAGTTCTTGCTTTGACAATTCAAAAGTGGGAGAAGGTTTTTTACTGATAAATCGATAGTCAAAATCATTCCATTCGGGATCCCATACTTTATCAAAGCGCCGGATTTCTAAATTCTCATAGGGCCCCCCTGGAATTCCTTCTAAAGCCTGTTGAATAATTTTTATTGATTCTGTCATTTCACTGATTCGTACTAAATAACGAGCTAATGAATCTCCTTCCTTTTGCCATTGAACTCCCCAATCAAATTCATCGTAAGACTCATAATGATCAACCTTTCGAAGATCCCATTGTATTCCGGAAGCTCGTAGCATTGGTCCCGATAAACCCCAATTTATAGCCTCCTCTCCGCCAATAATGCCTACTCCTTCAACTCGCTCTAAAAAAATAGGATTCCGTGTAATAAGCCTTTGATATTCAGTAACTCTTGTTAAAAAATAATCACAAAAATCCAAACATTTATCTACCCAGCCATGAGGTAAATCAGCAGCGACTCCCCCAATACGAAAAAAATTATGCATCATTCGCATACCGGTAGAAGCTTCGAATAGGTCATATATCAATTCTCTTTCTCGAAAAATATAGAAGAATGGGGTTTGTGCGCCAATATCTGCCATAAAAGGGCCTAGCCATAACAAATGCGAAGCTATACGACTTAACTCTAACATAATGACTCTGATATAGCTGGCCCTTTTAGGCACTTGAATATTGCCTAACTGCTCTGGTGCATTTACAGTTATTGCTTCAGTGAACATAGTAGCTAAATAATCCCAACGTGTTACATAAGGTAAATATTGTATAATTGTTCGGTTTTCCGCAATTTTTTCCATCCCTCTATGTAAATAACCCAATATCGGTTCACAGTCAATAACATCTTCACCATCTAGAGTAACAATGAGTCGAAGAACACCGTGCATTGATGGGTGCTGAGGACCCATATTGACTATCATAAGGTCATTTCGTGTAGCTGGTGCAGTCATAGGGTTTTTACCGATTCATTCTTCCATGAATTGCTGAAAGCGAAAAGAGGTTCATCAAAATTTAAGCGAAAATTCAAAATGACTCTTGAAATTAATGATTTTTTGTTTCTCGAATCTCCAACTGGCGGATTAATTCTTTATAACGTACTCTATTTTTTTTTGACAAATAGGCGAGCAGCCGTTGACGTTTTCCTAGAATTTTACGCAGACCTCTCTGAGATAAATAGTCTTTTTTGTGCAATTCCAAATGTGAAGTAAGTCTCCGTATCCGATTGGTGAAACTCACTACTTGAAATTCAACAGACCCCTTGTTGTCTTCGTTTTCCTCTTTCAAAATAATTGCACTGAATGGATTTTTTATCATTAAAAAAGCTCCTTCTACCCTTTAATTTACTTTAATTTACATAGAAATATATTTTATTTTATCGATCAGTAATAATAATATTAGTCATTTTAATGTAGTAATTAGTATACACAATAATTTGAGTTGGACAGGGATAAAAAAGTAGATGGTACGTTTTTACACTTACAACGTCAAAAAATTTAGACCTAAATTCGGAATATTCCCTAGATTCGTTTATTTTATAGATTTTATCCAAACAAATTGATACGTCATTGACTTAGTATTAAATAAAATGATCTAATATTAGACTGGGACATAAGACAGGGCATATGTGCATCTGTTTGTTTTTCTATATGGTACAGAATATAGGAAAAATTTACCATCAACCCATTTTTAATTGTGGATATATTCTTAACAAACTAAAACAGCTTCCATTATTGGTATTAAACCAATATCTATTCATACAAGCTAAGTCTTCTAATCGATAATTAGGCCAAAGAAATAACTTTAATTTAATTAATTCGTTTTTATCTCTATCAAGATCAAGATGCTTTTTTTGATCCAAAAAAGGATTACTGTTTTTTATGTTCTTTTTGTTACAAAATACTCGATTTTTATCCACACTATTTAGATTCTTTGAGTTGAAAGAAATTAGAATTCTCAATTCTCTACGACGTCTAGATGATAAAATCTTTTCAGGAACGATAAAATCATAATGTTTTTTGTCTCTCTTTCGAATTATTATTTGATATCTTGGGATAGATTCATCCAATTTATTTTTATTGATATATCTTTGTTCTCGATATCTTTGAGGAGTTTGGTACTTACTCTTATGAACCAACGATATACCTATGGTTTGATATATAATAAAGTATCCGTCGTTTTTTACAGACAAACGAATGGGATCGATAAAAAGTATCCCCTTTTTATTCAATTCTATAGGCGTCAATTTTTTTCGAATCACCATTATATCCAGATTTAATTCTTTTCTTTGAATAGACGATAGAGTAGTATCTCTTGGATTTCTCAGTCCAAGCAAGTAACAATATATCTTGATATTATTGATCATTCTTTCAGTTAAATTCGGAATTAAACCATCGTCTATTATCCATTGAAAAAGCAAATAGTGTTTCCGTAAGAAAACCATTTCTGGTCTCATCTTATTTCGGATCTTATATTGGTTTTTCATTTTATCTTGGTTTTGTGAATATGATCCAAAGCCTCTTCGGCCCGCGGGTTCTTTTTTATTTCGATTCATTAATTCAGAATATCTTTTTTCATTTGATGGTCTAAAAAAATGGAATTTTTTATTTTCATTGATGTTTTTCTTTTTATTTAAAAGAAGTAATTTGCTTGGTATAATCCAAGGTTTTATTTTGTATACATTAAAAAGTGGCACAAATTCTGGGAAGAACGGAAGTTTCAGATTTGTCGATATTGGGTTTATGATCTCTTCATTCATTTCCATCCAATCAAAAAAGAGTTTCTTGTTATTGATTGGATTTATTTCTAAATCTTGATGAATCATCAGATAAAAAATATTGTTTTTATACATTTTCTCAACTTTTTGGTAATTCTTACTTCCAAGCTTAGTATTTATATTACTGTTATAATCCATTTTGGTCCAGGCCCCAATATCCATTTTTTGTCTTAGAAAAAAATTGAGAATTGTCCAATCAAAATATTTTCTATCTTTATTTTTTTGAATATACAAAATATCGCCCTTTTCTAGATAATGATTGATAGGAATTTCCTCCAGGCTTTCAACTAAATTTTGTTTATAATTGTTGGAATTTAAAGTAATTTTTTGGTTATTATTTAATTCTGATGGTGATCCATAAATAATATATGAGGACTTCTTAATTTCAGAATTAATAGATTTATATGATAAAAGATTATATATATAGTATTTTGTAAAATTATCTTTTTGGTTTGGTAATGGATATACTTTAAAATCCTTTTTTTTTTTGTGATAAAGTAATCGGTCTTTTTCATACGAATTCCGTTTTGTTAAATCTTTATTTTGGGTCATACCACCTTCATTTATTGCAGTTCGCCATTTTTGTGGTATTAATCCAGACCATCTAATCTGAGATAAATTGTATTGATAATGACCTCTTAGCCAGTTTTTCCATTGACTCGTTTCAGAACTTGAAAGTTTTGTATGTCTTAATTCGGAATGAAATATTCCTTGTGTTACAAAATGATTTTTTATTGCAGTTTTAAGAAAACCGGGAGTTCCATGATACTCAAAAATAGATCTTAACTTATATAAATTAATAACTCGGGTTTGTGATAATTTATAAAATACATATGCTTGTGATAAAGAAGATAAGTCAAAAAAAAGATGTGAATTCTTCTTACTATTCTTAATATTGTAAAGTTCCCTTTTTAGAGTCGAAATAAAGTTAATTTCTTTTTTGTTTTTTTTTATTTCTTGGTTTATTTTATTATTGTAAATTTTTTTTATGTATCTATCAAAACAAAATTTTCTTGATTCAAGAACTAGTTGTGTAGGAATTCTGGCAATATGAATGATACATAGAAAGATATCGATGTTTATTCTTTTAATGAAAATTTTTATAAACAAATCAAATTTATAGATTAATCGAGTGCTTCTTCTTTTTATTTTTAATATTTTCCAAAAATTTTTTGGTGATTTTTCTTTTCCATTAAAATTATCATTTGTTTTGTTAGTACTACTTCTTTTTTTGGCATTGCTTTTTTTTTCTTTTGCAAGACTCTTTGTTTTCTTTCTGATTGTGCGTGTTCTATCAGTCAGATTTTTAATTTTTTTTTCTCTCAGTGAATAATTTTTATTATCTGTAGATTTTATTTTTCTAAACGAGTCGTGAATTATCTGATTCCTAATTATAGGATCTTTTTTTTGGTTAGTTTCGCCGGATTCATCCACCTTTCTTAATATAAATAATCGAGTTCTTAATATAAATAATCGAGTTGGATGTACTTTTAAGAGTTCTTTTTTTATTTTTTTTATAAACAGAAATAAAACGTTTTTGATAACCATCCCTTTTGGTTCTTTTGAATCTTGTAGAAATTTTTTTGTTCTTTCTTTTAAAACGTTTAGAACTCGAAAATTCTTATTTTTCGTTTTTCGAATTTTTTTTTTTAGTTCTTTAAAAATAGGCTTAAAAAAGGAAAGTTTGG